CTGTATTGATACGTCCATTGTAAGTGATAGTAGTGACGGTTACATTTCTAGGTGCGTTTTTGATAAACGTAAAACTAGTAGTGAAGGTGGGGGGTCCAGTATACGAACCCGCGCGAAGAGTAGTGATTTAACTCTTCGAGAAAGGCCTAGTGATCTCGATGCAACTCAAAAATACAGGCATTTGTGGATTCAATGCGAAAATTGTTATGGATTAAATTATAAGAAATTTTTGAAATCAAAAATGAATATTTGTGAACAGTGTGGATACCATTTGAAAATGGGTAGTTCAGAAAGAATTGAAGTTTCGATCGACCCCGGTACTTGGGACCCTATGGATGAAGACATGGTCTCTCTGGATCCCATTGGATTTCATTCGGAGGAGGAGCCTTATAAAGATCGTATTGATTCTTATCAAAGAAAGACAGGATTAACTGAGGCTGTTCAAACAGGCGTAGGTCAACTAAATGGTATTCCCGTAGCAATTGGGGTTATGGATTTTCAGTTTATGGGGGGTAGTATGGGATCCGTAGTCGGGGAGAAAATCACCCGCTTGATTGAGTACGCTACCAATCAATTTCTACCTCTTATTATAGTGTGCGCTTCGGGGGGAGCGCGCATGCAAGAAGGGAGTTTGAGCCTGATGCAAATGGCTAAAATATCGTCTGCTTTATATGATTATCAATCAAATAAAAAGTTATTGTATGTATCAATCCTTACATCTCCTACTACTGGTGGGGTAACAGCTAGTTTTGGTATGTTGGGAGATATTATTATTGCCGAACCAAATTCCTACATTGCATTTGCGGGTAAAAGAGTAATTGAACAAACATTGAATAAAACAGTACCCGAAGGTTCACAAGCGGCTGAATATTTATTCCAGAAGGGCTTATTCGACCTAATCGTACCGCGTAATCTTTTAAAAAGTGTTCTGAGTGAGTTATTTAAGCTCCACGCCTTCTTTCCTTTGAATTCCAATTCAATGAAGTAGAGCGCACTAAGTTCAATTATTTTATTTGTAGCAAACAAAAAAAGTAGTTAGCTTATCCGAATATTAGCTTATCGGAATCAAAGTAACTAAAAAGGGAGTTTTCTTTGGCGACCTAAGATCTAATTGTAGAAAGAATCAAAAGTTGTGTATAACTCTTTTTTTTTACCTAGATTCCCGATTACTAATTAAGAAGTCTCTATCAACAAGATAAAAACGTGAGTTCTTCCTTTCGTGAAATTAGGAAAATAAAACGAATTTCATCTTACGTATATAATCAAATTCAAATTATAGAACAAATAGATATATAGTTTTGTATCTTTCGCCATCTCCCGAAAATCCCGTTTTCACTAAAAATCCCGGTTGTGTCGCATTCTAACGAATCTTTCGATAATTTGTAAGAAACTCTTTCTTTATTAAATATTAAAATGAAATTCGAAGACAAGAACAAAACACAAAGAAACGAAGAAAAAGAAAATGGATTATCATATGTATCTTTCATGTAGATAGATGAATAAGTCCATTTATTTAGTTCTACATTCCTTGGACTTATTCTATATACTCACTTAGATACTTAATATCTCTAATAAGAATTTTCAAATTGAATTAATTAATAATAGCTACGAATTAATAATAATTACAATTATTAATTATAATTAGTATAAATATAAAATATGATATTAAAAAAAAATAAGAACAGGTACAAATAATAAATCGAGGTACCCCATTTTATGACAACTTTCAATTTTCCCTCTATTTTTGTGCCTTTAGTAGGCTTAGTATTTCCGGCAATTGCAATGGGTTCTTTATTTCTTTATGTTCAAAAAAACAAGATTGTTTAGATCCGAGGGGACCCAGTCTCATTCTTTTTTTTTTTTTTAACTTAGACTTGTAGCATAACATAGATATTGATTTCGGAAAAGAAAATATAGTAGAACATGTGATTTCCGCCGAACACAAAGGAAAAAGCTCTTATGTCTGCAGAAAATGATCTATAGATAACTGAATTCTAGCCAGTTTCAAATAGATCAGGATCGCTGGATGCCTAAAATGTAAAGTTGGTGGATCTATATGTATATCAATATGTATATTGGGATCATATGAGGGGTATGTTATTATTTTAGATCTAAACAATTTGATGAATTACTCCTAAAAGTTCCCATCAAACTAGTGCTAGTTCACATCAAACTAGTGCTAGTTGATGAAAGTTCATTCGGAAACAAAAAAAGTAAAGTCAAAATCATTTGGGGTATTCTCTCAATTTTAATAAAATGCAATCGGATGAAGTATGAGTTGGCGATCAGAACATACATGGATAGAACTTATAGCGGGGTCTCGAAAACTAAGTAATTTTTGTTGGGCCCTTATCGTTTTTTTAGGTTCATTAGGATTCTTGTTGGTTGGAACTTCCAGTTTTCTTGGTAGAAATTTGATATCTTTTGTTCCGTCTCAGCAAATCCTTTTTTTTCCACAGGGAATCGTGATGTCTTTCTACGGAATCGCGGGTCTCTTTATTAGTTCCTATTTGTGGTGCACAATTTCCTGGAATGTAGGTAGTGGTTATGATCGATTCGATAGAAAGGAAGGAATAGTGTGTATTTTTCGTTGGGGATTTCCTGGAAAAAATCGTCGCATATTCCTCCGATTCCTTATAAAAGATATTCAATCCGTTCGAATAGAAGTTAAAGAGGGTATTTATGCCCGTCGTGTCCTTTATATGGATATCAGAGGCCGGGGGGCTGTTCCGTTGACCCGTACTGATGAGAATTTAACTCCACGAGAAATTGAACAAAAAGCCGCGGAATTGGCCTATTTCTTGCGCGTACCAATTGAAGTATTTTGAGAAAAGGAACTGGGCGGAAGAACGAATGCTTTCTCGGCAAGAGGGAAAAAACGCAAGAATCCTGTTTTTCGATAACTAAGTGATACTTTAGATGCAGATAAACCATATCTTGTAAATTATTTTCTTTGTCAATCGACCTTTTTATCTGTTCTTTACTATCCAATAATAAATAATAATGGGTTTTCTTAATAAGGATAACGGGCCCATTTCTGTCTTGTTTTGCCGCTTATTTTTTTGACCATCACAATATCTTTCTCTCAATTATTCTATTCTTGACTATGGGGAATCGTTGGAATTTTTTTTTGAAATTTTGGATATTTTGATAGAATAAGGGGTTCTTTCGTCTCAAAATCTCAATAATATTCATTCCTTAAAGTACTTCTTTCGGCCATTCATTGAAAGGAGACGTTTGTTTGGAATTTGATGAATTGAGGTATCTGGCAACACTATTTTGTATTATTTCTTAAGTCGAATTTGAAGTGGAGTCTTAGTCTATTTCTGTATTCTTTTCTGTATTCTTTCTAGATTCAAAACAAAATCACAAATAAAATAGATTCATAGGTTTGATGCCCTGTCTAGAACTCATGTTTGAAAGACATATTCGATCGCATAAAGTCCGACAAATGGAGTGGGTTAATTTTTAATTAACAGGCGAAAAATGGCAAAAAAGAAAGCATTCACTCCTCTTTTGTATCTTGCATCTATAGTATTTCTGCCCTGGTGGATTTCTCTCTCATTTACTAAAAGTATGGAATCTTGGATTATTAATTGGGCAAATATCGGCCAATCCGAAATTTTTTTGAATGATATTCAAGAAAAAAGTATTCTAGAAAAGTTCATAGAATTAGAAGAAATCCTCTTCTTGGAAGAAATGATCAAGGAATACTCGGAGACATATCTACAAAAGCTTCTTATAGGAATCCACAAAGAAACGATCCAATTAATCAAGATACACAACGAGGATCGTATCCATACAATTTTACACTTCTCGACAAATATAATCTGTTTTGTTATTTTAAGTGGTTATTCTATTTTAGGTAATGAAGAACTTGTTATTCTTAACTCTTGGGCTCAGGAATTCCTATATAACTTAAGTGATACAGTAAAAGCTTTTTCAATTCTTTTATTAACCGATTTATGTATCGGATTTCATTCACCCCACGGCTGGGAACTAATGATTGGTTCTGTATACAAAGATTTTGGATTTGGTCATAATGATCAAATTATATCTGGTCTTGTTTCCACTTTTCCGGTTATTCTCGATACTATTTTTAAATATTGGATTTTTCGTTATTTAAATCGTGTATCTCCGTCACTTGTAGTTATTTATCATTCAATGAATGATTGATAAATGATCCACCAATATTAATCCAATTAGAACGTTTCTTACTTTGTAGTTCTACATAAGTATTAAAAACATTCTATCCGGGGGGTTTTCATACTATTTTTATACTATAGTATTCCAGTAAAATGATTCCAATAAATAGCAGAATCGTGGATAGGAAACTATACTAGCGACCTACCCAATTTATTGTAGAAATTTTCAGACCAATGATTAGACTATGCAAACTAGAAATACTTTTTCTTGGATAAAGGAACATATTACTCGATCTATTTCCGTATCGCTCATGATATATATCATAACTTGGACATCCGTTTCAAGTGCATATCCCATTTTTGCGCAGCAGGGTTATGAAAATCCACGAGAAGCGACCGGGCGTATTGTATGTGCCAATTGTCATTTAGCTAATAAGCCCGTGGATATTGAGGTTCCACAAGCAGTACTTCCCGATACTATATTTGAAGCAGTTGTTCGAATTCCTTATGATAAGCAAGTGAAACAAGTCCTTGCTAATGGTAAGAAAGGGGGTTTGAATGTGGGGGCTGTTCTTATTTTACCGGAGGGGTTTGAATTAGCTCCTTCCGATCGTATTTCTCCCGAGATGAAAGAAAAGATAGGAAATTTGTCTTTTCAGAGCTACCGCCCTAATAAAAAAAATATTCTTGTAATAGGGCCTGTTCCCGGCCAGAAATATAGTGAAATCACCTTTCCTATTCTTTCCCCTGACCCCACTACGAAGAAAGATGTTCACTTCTTAAAATATCCTATATATGTAGGAGGAAATAGGGGAAGGGGTCAGATTTATCCCGACGGAAGCAAGAGTAACAATA